ATATATATATATATATATATATATATATATATATATTATTTAATAAAATTCAAAAAATTAAATTTAATTTAAATACTTAATCCTTTCGTACTAAAATATTTATGTTTTTAAAAGATAGAAACCAACCTGGCTTACACCGGTTTGAACTCAGATCATGTAAGATTTTAATGATCGAACAGATCAAAAATTTTAAACTTCTGCATTTAAATTTTATCTTAATCCAACATCGAGGTCGCAAACTCTTTTTCTTATATGAACTAAAAAAAAAAATTACGCTGTTATCCCTAAGGTAATTTTTTCTTATAATCAATAAAATTGGATCATATTTTCACTTATTCATGTATTCATATAAAAAAAGTTATTTTTATTTTTTTATCACCCCAATAAAATATTCAATTAAATTAAAAATTTTTAATTTATAAAAAAATATAATTTAATTAAATATAAAACTCTATAGGGTCTTCTCGTCTTTTTAATTTATTTTAACTTTTTAATTAAAAAATTAAATTCTATATTTTATATTTAAGACAGTTTATATTTCATCCAATCCTTCATACAAGTCATCAATTAAATGACTAATGATTATGCTACCTTTGTACAGTCAATATACTGCAGCCCTTCAATAATTTATCAGTGGGCAGATTAGACTTTATATTATTTTCAAAAAGACATGTTTTTGATAAACAAGTGAATATATATATTTGCCGAATTCCTTAAAAATAATTAACTTAAATTTATATACAAATTCATAATTAAATTTATTCAATTTATATACTAATTTTATCATTATAACTAATATTATTTTAATAAAAATTATTTTTTTATAAATTAATAAATTATAACATTAAATTTTATTTTTAAATGAAATTATTTATAATAAATTAAAATTTATTAACAATATAAATTATATAAATTTCAAAAATTTAATTTTTAATTATATTAATTTAATTTAAAGCTTATCCCTTAAAATATACAATTTATATAATAATAAATTAATAAATTAATTTATTATTATATAAATTTAAAATTTAATTTTTTTCTAAAAAAACTAGATATATTTAAGAACGAATAACATTTCATTTCAAATTAATTATTTAAAATATTTATGCAACAATAACTTTTTTAATTAATTCTCTCTCTTAAATTCGAGAATTTTTTTTCCACTAAAAATATTTTTTAATAAACTCTGATACACAAGATACACTAAATTAAAATTACTTTTTAATAAATTTATTTTCATAATTATTTCAAATTTCTTTCACAATACAATAAATAATTCATTATAAAATTTTAAATTTTTTCTATTAAAATACTTTAACCCCCATTAAAATATTTAATATATTTATATTTAAAAATTTTTTTATTAATATTTCATTATTAATTTTTCCCCTCAAATTAATTAAATATAATATCTTTTCAATGTAAATGAAATACTTTAATCTCAAGCTCTAATTTGTCTTTCTAGAAACACTTTCCAGTACCCCTACTTTGTTACGACTTATTTCAATTTTATTATATTCATATGAAAGCGACGGGCAATATGTACATATTTCAATTTTAAATCATTTTATTAAAATAAATAAAATTACATTTAAATCCACTTTCAAATATTTATTACAAAATAAAATTCATATAAATAAATTTATTGTAATCCATTATATTCTTAATTATAATCTGCATCTTGATCTGATTTAATTTTTATTATAAATTTAAAATATTATTATTTAAAAAAAATATTTTTTTAACAACGATATACAAAATTAAAAATTAAGTAAATTTATTCGTGGATTATCAATTATTAAACAGATTCCTCTAAATGAACTAAAATACCGCCAAGTTATTTAAGTTTCAATAAATAAATTAATTACTATTTTAGTATTTAAATTTAAAATTTTAATAATAGGGTATCTAATCCTAGTTTGTAATAAAATTTATTAATTCATAATATAATATAATATTTTATTAAATTAAAATTTCACTTAATAATTTAAATTTTAAATTATATAACATTTTATTTATTAATTACTAACAAAATTTAATTTAATTTTTGTTTAACCGCAACTGCTGGCACAAAATTTGTTATTAATTTAAATATTACTAAATCTTAATTTCTTAAATATTTAATATTAATTACTACAAAAAATAAATTTATTATTTAAATAAAACTAATTTAACACTAAAATTTATATGTAAAATAAACTTAAAATAAATTTTTTAAACTATAATAATTTTTATTATATGAATTTTTTTTGACATAGAATTTTTTTTTTTTTTTTTTTATATTAAAATATTTAATATAAATTATTAAATTTTAAATAATTTCTTTTATTTCTTTTTTATAATATTAATATTAAATACTAAATCATTAATCAAACAATTATAATTCATTTAAATAAGAATATATTAATATATTTAATATTAATTTTTTTTAATAAATTAATGAATTTAAATTAAAATAATAAATTTAAAAATTTAATATATATATATATATATAAATATAATTAAATTTTAATATATATATATATATATAATTATTTATTAAACCATTCTTAATAAAATTTCATATAATAATAATAAATAAATTTAAAAATAAGCTAAATAAAGCTTTTGGGTTCATACCCCAAATATAAAGGAAATCCTTTTTTTTAAAATAAATCAATAAAGTGCCTGATTAAAGGATTATTCTGATAGGATAAATTAAGTAATATAAATTACCTTTATTATATTATATTTTATAGAATTAAACTATATCTAATAATATCAAAAATTATTGTGCATCTTACACTAAAATATAATTTTTATTAATAATGAATTTCAAATTCTCCCTACTTATATAATATGTATTTTTTATTTTTTTTTCTTATAATTCTTCTAAAATATTTTTTTTTTTTATTTTAATATTTAGAACATTAATTTCAATTTCTTCAAATTCTTGATTCGGATGTTGAATTGGATTAGAAATTAATCTTTTAAGATTTATCCCCCTAATTTCTAATTCAAATAATTTATTAACTACAGAAGCATCTTTAAAATATTTTCTAACCCAATCAATTGCCTCTATTAATTTTTTATTTTCTATTTTAATAAAAATAATTTTATTAAAAAATTTTGAAATAAATTACTTTTTATCTATTATAATTAATTCATCTATATTAATAAAAATAGGATCTGCCCCCTTTCATTATTGATTTCCTAATATTACTGAAGGATTATCTTGATTTAATAATTTCTTATTAATAACATGACAAAAAATTACCCCAATAATTATTATTTCTTATTATTTTAATAAAAATTTTATTATTTTAATTATTATAATTAATGTTATTATTGGAGCTTTAGGAGGATTAAATCAAACATCTTTACGAAAATTAATAGCTTTTTCATCAATCAACAACTTAGGATGAATATTATCTTCAATTATAATTAGAGAAAATTTATGAATGTTTTATTTATTCTTATATTCATTTATAATTAGAATTATATGCTTTTTATTTTATATAATAAATATATTTTTTATTAATCAATTATTTATTAATAATATAAATTCAATAATTAAAATTAATTTATTTATTAATTTTTTATCATTAGGAGGATTACCCCCTTTTATTGGATTTTTCCCTAAATGAATTATTATAAATTTTTTAATTTTAAATAAATTATATTTATTAACTTTTATTATAATTATATCAAGATTAATTATTTTATTTTTTTATATTCGAATTATTTATTCAACTTTCATATTTAATTATTTTAAAATAAAATGATATAAAATATTTATTAAAAATAATAAATTTTTATTAATTAATATTTTTTCTTTTTTTTCTATTTCAGGAATAATTTTTAGAACTTTCTTCTTTTTATAAATTAATTATATCAAGGTTTTAAGTTAAATAAAACTAATAATCTTCAAAATTATTTATAAAGAAATTATTCTTTAAGCCTTAGTAAATTAATAATTACTCCTTAAAATTTGCAATTTTATATCATTCTTGAATATAAAGCTTAATAAAAAATAATTTTCTAATAAAAGAGATATATTCTCGTTAATAAATTTACAATTTATCGCTTATAAACTCAGCCATTTTATTTTATTTTTGCGAAAATGACTTTATTCAACAAATCATAAAGATATTGGAACATTATATTTTATTTTTGGAATTTGAGCAGGAATAGTAGGAACTTCATTAAGATTATTAATTCGAGCTGAATTAGGAAATCCAGGATCACTAATTGGAGATGATCAAATTTATAATACTATTGTAACAGCTCATGCTTTCATTATAATTTTTTTTATAGTTATACCAATTATAATCGGAGGATTTGGAAATTGATTAATTCCTTTAATATTAGGAGCCCCTGATATAGCATTCCCTCGAATAAACAATATAAGTTTCTGACTTTTACCCCCATCTTTAACTTTATTAATTTCGAGAAGAATCGTAGAAAATGGAGCAGGAACAGGATGAACAGTTTACCCCCCACTTTCATCTAATATTGCTCATGGAGGAAGATCAGTAGATTTAGCCATTTTCTCCTTACATTTAGCAGGAATTTCTTCAATTTTAGGAGCTATTAATTTTATTACTACAATTATTAATATACGATTAAATAATTTATCATTTGATCAAATACCTTTATTTATTTGAGCAGTAGGTATTACAGCATTTTTACTTTTACTTTCATTACCAGTTTTAGCTGGAGCTATTACTATACTCTTAACAGATCGAAATCTTAACACTTCTTTTTTTGATCCAGCAGGTGGTGGTGATCCTATTTTATATCAACATTTATTTTGATTTTTTGGCCATCCAGAAGTTTATATTTTAATTTTACCAGGATTTGGAATAATTTCACATATTATTTCCCAAGAAAGAGGAAAAAAAGAAACTTTTGGATGTTTAGGAATAATTTATGCTATATTAGCTATCGGTTTACTAGGATTTATTGTTTGAGCTCATCATATATTTACTGTAGGAATAGATATTGATACTCGAGCTTATTTTACATCAGCAACTATAATTATTGCTGTACCTACTGGAATTAAAATTTTTAGTTGATTAGCAACATTTCATGGAACTCAAATTAATTATTCACCATCAATTTTATGAAGATTAGGATTTGTATTTTTATTCACTGTAGGAGGATTAACAGGAGTAATTTTATCAAATTCTTCTATTGATATCACTTTACATGATACTTATTATGTAGTAGCACATTTTCATTATGTATTATCAATAGGAGCTGTATTTGCTATTATAGGAGGATTTATTCATTGATATCCATTATTTACAGGATTATGTTTAGATCCATTTTTATTAAAAATTCAATTTTTTATTATATTTATTGGAGTAAATTTAACTTTTTTTCCTCAACATTTCTTAGGATTAGCTGGAATACCTCGACGTTATTCAGATTATCCTGACTCTTATATTTCTTGAAATATTATCTCATCATTAGGTTCTTATATTTCACTACTAGCAGTAATATTAATATTAATTATTATTTGAGAATCAATAATTAACCAACGAATTGCATTATTTTCTTTAAATCTTTCCTCGTCCATTGAATGATATCAAAACTTACCTCCCGCTGAACATTCATATAATGAACTTCCTATTTTAAGTAATTTCTAATATGGCAGATTATATGTAATGGATTTAAACCCCATTTATAAAGGTTTATCCTTTTTTTAGAAATGGCAACATGATCTAATCTTAATTTACAAAATAGTGCTTCTCCATTAATAGAACAAATCATTTTTTTTCATGATCATACTTTAATTATTTTAATTATAATTACTATTTTAGTTGGTTATTTAATAACAAGATTATTATTTAATAAATATATTAATCGATTCTTATTAGAAGGACAAATAATTGAATTAATTTGAACCATTTTACCAGCAATTACCTTAATTTTTATTGCTTTACCATCTCTTCGATTACTATATTTATTAGATGAATTAAATAATCCTTTAATTACATTAAAATCTATTGGTCATCAATGATACTGAAGTTATGAATATTCTGATTTTGATAATATTGAATTTGATTCATATATAATTCCATCAAATGAATTACAACCTAATAGATTTCGACTATTAGATGTAGATAATCGAATTATTTTACCTATAAATAATCAAATTCGAATCTTAGTAACTGCTACAGATGTAATTCACTCATGAACAGTACCATCTTTAGGAATTAAAGTTGATGCAAATCCTGGTCGATTAAATCAAACTAATTTTTTTATTAATCGACCAGGAATTTTTTATGGTCAATGTTCAGAAATTTGTGGAGCAAATCATAGATTTATACCTATTGTAATTGAAAGAATTTCAATTAAAAATTTTATTAATTGAATTAATAATTATTCTTCATTAGATGACTGAAAGCAAGTACTGGTCTCTTAAACCATTTTATAGTAAATTAGCAATTACTTCTAATGAAAGAATTAGTTAATAAATAACATAAATATGTCAAATTTAAATTATTGCTTGAGCAATATTCTTTTATCCCACAAATAATACCAATTAATTGAATAATTTCTTTTATTATATTTTTAATTGTTTTTTTAATTTTTAATGTTATAAATTACTATATTTATAATATTAATAATTCAAATATTAAAAATAACAAAATAAATATTAAAAATAAAAATTTCAATTGAAAATGATAAGTAATTTATTTTCAATTTTTGATCCCTCCACTAACTTATTTTCATTATCTTTAAATTGAATTAGAACAATTTTAGGTATTTTATTTATTCCTTATTCATTTTGACTAATTCCTAATCGACATTATTTGTTTTGAAATTTTATCTTATCTAAACTACATAATGAATTTAAAACTTTATTAAAAAATAATTATTTTCAAGGATCAACATTTATTTTTATTTCAATATTTTCATTTATCTTATTTAATAATTTTTTAGGATTATTTCCATATATTTTTACTAGAACAAGACATCTAACTCTCTCATTATCAATTTCACTACCACTATGATTAAGATTTATAATTTATGGATGAATTAATAATTCACAACATATATTTATTCATATAATTCCTCAAGGAACACCTACAATTCTTATACCTTTTATAGTATTAATTGAAACAATTAGAAATGTAATTCGACCAGGAACATTAGCAGTTCGACTTACAGCTAATATAATTGCAGGACATCTTTTAATAACCTTACTTAGAAGTACAGGACCTAATATAAATAATTATTTTATTATTATATTAATTTTAATTCAAATTTTATTATTAATCTTAGAATCGGCTGTAGCTGTAATTCAATCATATGTTATTGCTATTTTAAGAACTTTATATTCTAGAGAAGTAAATTAATTAATTAATGAAAATATCTTATAATCACCCATTCCATCTTGTAGATTACAGTCCATGACCTTTGACAGGAGCTATTGGTGTAATAACCTTAGTTACAGGTATAGTTAAATGATTTCACAATTTTAATATAAATTTACTATTTTTAGGTTACTTAATTATTATTTTAACCATATATCAATGATGACGAGATATTTGTCGAGAAGGAACTCTTCAAGGTAAACATACTATTTTAGTAACTAAAGGACTTCGCTGAGGAATAATTCTTTTTATTGTATCAGAAATTTTTTTCTTTTTATCTTTTTTTTGAGCTTTTTTTCATAGTAGATTATCCCCTAATATTGAAATTGGAGCAATATGACCTCCTATAAGAATTACTCCATTTAATCCATTTCAAATCCCCCTACTTAATACTATTATTTTAATTAGTTCAGGAGTATCAGTTACTTGAGCTCATCATGCTCTTATAGAAAATAATAATTCACAAACAACTCAAGGATTATTTATTACTATTACTTTAGGTATTTATTTTACTATTTTACAAGCTTATGAATATCTTGAAGCACCATTTACTATTGCTGATAGTATTTATGGATCAACATTTTTTATAGCAACTGGATTTCATGGATTACATGTAATTATTGGAACATTATTTTTATTAATTTGTTTAATTCGACATCTAAATAATCATTTTTCAAATAACCATCATTTTGGATTTGAAGCAGCAGCATGATACTGACATTTTGTAGATGTAGTATGATTATTCCTTTACATTTCTATTTATTGATGAGGAAATTAATTTATTTATATAATATATTTAGTATATTTGACTTCCAATCAAAAAGTTTAAAAATTTTTAATATAAATAATGATTTTAATAATAAATATTTTTTTATTAATTATAATTATTGCTAATATTATAATATTTATATCAATAATTTTATCAAAAAAATCTTTTTCAGATCGAGAAAAATCTTCCCCATTTGAATGTGGATTTGACCCTAAATCCTCTGCTCGAATTCCCTTTTCTTTACATTTTTTTTTAATTACAGTAATTTTTTTAATTTTTGATGTAGAAATTGCTTTAATTTTCCCTATTATCCCTTTATTTAAAATAGTAGATTTTATTTTATGAACAAAAATTAGATTTTTTTTTATCATTATTTTAGTTATTGGTTTATATCATGAATGAAATCAAAATATATTAAATTGAACAAATTAAAATTAGGATTATAGTTTATAAAAACATTTGATTTGCATTCAAAAAATATTGAAAATTCAATTTATCTTAAAATAAGAAGCAATTATGCATTTAATTTCGACTTAAAAGATTGAGTATTACACTCCTTATTTAATTAATTGAAACCAAATAGAGGTATATCACTGTTAATGATAAAATTGAATTTATATTCCAATTAAATAGAAATATAAAGTTTAAAAATAAGCTGCTAACTTAATTTTTAGTGGTTAAATTCCATTAATATTTCTATTTCTTTCTTCTTCTAAAATATTTATATAGTTTAATTAAAACTTTACATTTTCATTGTAAAAATAAAAAAATTTTTTTTTATAAATATTTAAAGATAAATTTATCTCCTTAATATCTTCAATATTACACTCTAATTTATAAGCTATTTAAATTTTATAAAAATAATAAAAACATAAATAAACAAATTAATATTCATAAAACAAATCTAAATAAATAAATTTTTAAATTATTTATTTGAAAAAAATTATATAAAATAGAATATTTTTTAACAATTTCTATTATACCTAAACCTCTATAAATTTCTCTTCAACCTATATCAATAGTTTTTAATAAATTTTGACCAAAATTAAGAAAATAATATCTCAGCCCATAAGTAGATAAATTAGGTATAAATCATATTAAACATAAAAAATTTCTAATATTATATATTATTAAAAATTTATTCATAGAATAAATTCCTATATTTCTAATTAAATAACCTATTAAACCTCCAATTAATCTCACATAAATTACTATTATTTTTAAATTAAATGGTAAATAAATCATATAAGGATAAGAAAAAATTATTCATCTTAAAAATCTCCCGCTAATTACACTCATAAATAACAAAACAAATATTCTTTTTAATATAACATAGTCTTCATCATATAAATTATAAATTCTAATTAAATTATAATCATTAATTATTAAATATATTACTAAACGAATTCTATAGTATATTGTTAAACCAGTTGATAAATAATATAAAAAAAAAATTATTAAATTCAAATTTCTAAATCTAACTAATTCTAAAATTAAATCCTTAGAATAAAACCCTGCTAAAAAAGGAATTCCACATAAAGCTATATTTGAAATATTTATACATAAAGAAGTTAAAGGAATATATATTCTAATACCCCCTATAAAACGAATATCCTGCATATCATTTATTATATGAATAATAACACCAGCGCATATAAATAATAAAGCTTTAAATATAGCATGAGTTAATAAATGAAAAAAAGCTAAATCAGGTAATCCTATTCTTAAAATTCTTATTATTAAACCTAATTGTCTTAAAGTAGATAAAGCAATAATTTTTTTTAAATCAAATTCATAATTAGCTCTAATTCCAGCTATAAATATAGTCAACCCTGATAATAATAATAATAATTTAAAAAAAAATTCATCAACTAATACTAAATTAAAACGAATTAATAAATAAACCCCAGCAGTTACTAAAGTTGACGAATGAACTAAAGCAGAAACAGGTGTAGGAGCTGCTATAGCAGCTGGTAATCAAGATCTAAAAGGAATTTGAGCTCTTTTAGTTATAGCAGCTACAATAATCATTCTTCCAATTACTTTCATTTGAAAATCATTTTTTATTAATTCTAAATAAAAAATATAATTTCAACTTCCATAATTTATTATTCAAGCAATAACTATTAAAATTAATACATCTCCAATTCGATTTGATAAAGCTGTTAATATTCCAGCATTATAAGATTTTAAATTTTGATAATAAATAACTAATAAATAAGAAACTAAACCTAAGCCATCTCACCCTAATAAAATTCTAATAATATTAGGTCTAATAATTAATAATATTATAGATATAACAAATAATAAAACTAAAATAATAAAACGAGATAAATTTAACTCTGAAGATATGTATCTTTTTCTATAATAAATTACAACAGAAGAAATTAATAAAACAAATATTATAAATAATAATGATATTCAATCTAATAAAATAGATATAATAATTCTTATTGAATTTAAAGAAATAATTTCCCATTCTAATAAAATTACTATATCATTTATAATAAAATAAATTATTATAATAAAATTAAATATTCTTATTATAAATAAAAAAAAAAAAGAAATAAAACAAATTGAATATTTAATATTATTTATAATTTAAAATGAATTATTCATATTTTTGATACCACAAATCAATATTTTATTTAAATTATTTAAATAAAATCAAATTATTCTATAATCAATTTTAACTACTATTAAATTTAAAGGTAATCAATGTAATAATAATAATAAATATTCTCGTGATACTCCTGTATAATATCTATAAATTCCAGAATAAAATTTTCCATGTTGAATATAAGAATATAAATATAATCTATAACCAGCTCTAAAAAAAGAAATTAATATTAATATAATTATAGAAATCCAAGATCATCTAATTAATCTATTAATTAATCTAATTTCCCCTATTAAATTTAAACTAGGAGGAGCTGCTATATTAGATGATATTAATAAAAACCATCATAATCTTATTGAAGGTATAAAATTTATTATCCCCTTATTAATATATAATCTTCGACTATGTAAACGTTCATATCTAATATTAGCTAAACAAAATATCCCAGAAGAACATAATCCATGACCAATTATTATAATATAAGATCCTAAAAACCCTCAATAATTTATAATTATAATACCTCTAATTACTATTCTCATATGAGCAACAGAAGAATAAGCAATTAAAGATTTAATGTCAACTTGACAAAAACATTTTAATCTAATATAAAATCCACCTACCAATCTAATAACAATTCTAATATAATTTAATTTTATATTAATTTGTTGTAAAAAAATTATTAATCGTAATATTCCGTAACCCCCCAACTTTAACATAATACCTGCTAAAATTATAGAACCAGATACAGGAGCTTCAACATGAGCTTTTGGCAATCATAAATGAACAAAATATATAGGTATTTTAACTAAAAAAGCTATAATTATTCTAAAATACAATAAATATATATTAATATTAATAAACTTTAAAAAATAAATTATTATTCTATTTATTTCATTAAAAACATAAAAAATACCTATTAATAAAGGTAAAGAAACAAATAAAGTATAAAATAATAAATATATTCCAGCTTTAATTCGTTCAGGTTGATAACCTCACCCTACAATTAATATTAAAATAGGAACTAAACTACCCTCAAAAAATAAATAGAATATAAATATATTTATTACTCTAAAAGTTAAATATAATATAATTAATAAAAAAATAATATTAAATAAAAAAAAATTAATATAAAAATTTATTTTTATTAAATTTTCTCTAGCTATAATCATTAAAATTGAAATTCAAACTCTTAATAAAATTAAACCATAAGAAATAATATCACAAGATATTATATAACTTATATTACAAAATAAATTAAATTCTATTATTATATTTATAAATATAAATATTATAAAAAATAAAACTATTTGAACCATTCAAAACATATTTTTTTTAAAACAAAAAGGAATTATAAAAATTATTATTATTAAAAATTTTATCATTATATTATATAATTTATTATCTATAACATATTAAATCCTTGAAAATAATCATTACCATGAGTCCGAATTATTGATACTAAAATAGATAAACCTAAAGCACCTTCACAAACAGAAAAAACTAAAAAAACTATTAATATATATATATCATAATCAATATATATTAAAAAAATTAAAAAAAAAAAAAAAATTGCTAAAACAATAAATTCTAAACTTAACAATACAATTAACAAATGTTTATGTTTTAAAACAAAAATTAAATTACCAATAATAAATATTAAAATAAAAATTAACCATATATAAATTATCATTAAATAGTTTTTATAGTTTAATTAAAACATTGGTCTTGTAAATCAAAATTAAGTATTATACTTTAAAAACTTCAAAGAAAAAGAATTTCTTTATCAATAATCTCCAAAATTATTATTTTTATTAAACTATTCTTTGATTTGAAATTACAAAAATAACTTTATCATATTTTATTATATTTATTACACTATTTATAATATTTTTAAATAATCCACTATCTATAGGATTAATAATCTTATTTCAAACATTATTAATCTGCTTAATTACAGGAACTATAATTAAAACTTATTGATTCTCTTACATCTTATTTTTAACATTTATAGGAGGAATTTTAGTATTATTTATTTACATTTGTAGAATTGCATCTAATGAATTATTTAAACCTTCTTTTAACACTAAATTAATATTAATAATAACTTTTTTATTTATAATAATAATTCAATCATTATTTTTCTACAATTTATATTGAATAAATTTTTCATTTAATTCAGATATAGAAGTTTTCAATTTATTATCAACATTTATTAATAATGAAAATAAAATTAATCTAAATAAACTTTATAATAAACAAACTTTTATAATTATATTAATATTGGTAATTTATTTATTTATTACTTTAATTACAATTGTAAAAATTACTAATATTTTTTATGGACCTATTCGATCAAATATTTAAATTATATATATATATATATATATATATATTAAATGACAAATAATAAATTTATCATAATACGAAAAAATAACCCTATTTTTAAAATTTTAAATGGATCATTAGTAGACCTTCCATCACCATCTAATATTTCTTATTGATGAAATTTTGGATCTTTACTTGCCTTATGTTTAATAATTCAAATTATTACTGGATTATTTTTAACAATATATTATACAGCTAATATTGAATTAGCTTTCTATAGAGTAAATTATATTTGCCGAAATGTAAATTATGGATGATTAATTCGAACCTTACATGCAAATGGAGCCTCTTTTTTTTTTATTTGTATTTATTTACATATTGGACGAGGAATTTATTATGAATCTTTTAATTTAAAAAATACTTGAATAGTAGGAATTTTAATTTTATTTTTACTTATAGGAACTGCATTTATAGGATATGTATTACCATGAGGACAAATATCTTTCTGAGGGGCAACAGTAATTACTAATCTTTTATCAGCAATTCCTTACTTAGGATCAATATTAGTAAATTGAATTTGAGGGGGATTTGCAGTAGATAATGCTACTTTAACTCGATTTTATACTTTTCACTTTTTACTTCCATTTGTTATTTTAATAATAACAATAATTCACTTATTATTTTTACATCAAACTGGATCTAATAATCCCTTAGGATTAAATAGAAATTATGATAAAATCCCTTTTCACCCATTTTTTACTTATAAAGATTTAATTGGAGCTATTATATTATTATTTTTATTAATTTTATTAACCCTTACTAATCCCTATCTTTTAGGGGATCCAGATAATTTTATCCCAGCTAATCCTCTTGTAACCCCAGTTCACATTCAACCCGAATGATATTTTTTATTTGCTTATGCTATTTTACGATCCATCCCAAATAAATTAGGAGGAGTTATTGCTTTAGTAATATCCATTTTAATTTTTATTATTTTACCTTTTACTTTCAACAAAAAAATTCAAGGAATTCAATTTTATCCTTTAAACCAAATCATATTTTGATCTTTAATTACAATAATTATTCTATTAACTTGAATTGGTGCTCGACCTGTAGAAGATCCTTTTATTATTACCGGACAATTATTAACAATTTTATACTTTTCATATTTTATTATTAACCCTATTATAAATAAATTTTGAGATAATTTAATTTTTAAATAATATATATATATATATATATATATTATTTTATTTATAAATTAATGAGCTTGTATAAGCATTTGTTTTGAAAACTTAAGAAAGAATTATAATTCTATTAATTTATACTAAAAATAATCAATAAATTATATTAAAAAAATTTTTAAACCTAAAAAAAATAATAAAAAATTTAATGAAATAGGTAAATATCTTTTTCAAGCTAAATATATTAATTTATCATATCGATAACGAGGCAATGTACCACGAACTCAAATAAATAAAAAAGAAATAAAAGTCAATTTTAAATAAAACATTAAATTTAAATTAAACCCCCCCATATAAATTATTACAAATAATAAACTTATAAATAAAATTCTTGCATACTCAGCTAAAAAAATTAAAGCAAATCCTCCTCTTCTATATTCTACATTAAATCCTGAAACTAATTCTCTTTCACCTTCAGCAAAATCAAAAGGAGTTCGATTAGTCTCAGCCAACATTGAACTTACTCAACATATTCTTAAAGGAAATATTAATATAATAAATCAAACTAAATTTTGATATAAATTAAAATAAATTAAATTATAATTTATAATCAAAATAATTCTAGATAATAAAATTATAGCCAATCTAACTTCATATGAAATAGTTTGAGCTACTGCACGCAATCCCCCTAACAAAGCATAATTTGAATTTGATGACCAACCAGCTACTATTACTGTATACACACCTAAACTTATACAACATAAAATAAATAAAATACCTAAATTAAATCTAATTAAATTAAAATAATAAGGAATTACTATTCAAATTAATAAAGATAAAATAAAACCAACAATAGGAGAAAAATAATATATAATATAATTAGAAAAATTAGGATAAATTTGTTCTTTAGTAAATAATTTAATTGCATCTGAAAAAGGCTGTAAAATACCTAATATACCTAACTTATTAGGGCCTTTACGAATCTGAATATAACCTAAAACTTTACGCTCTAATAAAGTTAAAAAAGCCACACCAATTAATACACCAATAATTAAAATTAATAAACCAATAAAAATTATATAAATATCATTAATTATCATATACTACCTATATAATTAAATTATATATAAATGAATTCTAAAATCATTACATTTTTCTGCCAAAATAGCAAAAATATTTTCATATCAATTTAATTTATTTATTGATTTATAT